CGACCAGTCAGTTAACAGCCGACCGCTCTACCACTGAGCTACTGAGGAACAAGGGGAGATTCGACCTCCTAGAGTTCAACTCCCGCTCTCAACCCATGAACAATATGAGTCCGAAGCTTCTTTCGTAACTCCCGGAATTTCTTCGTAGTGACTCCGTTCCATGCCTCATTTCATAGGGAAGCCCAAAGTGGCTCTATTTCATTCTATTTCACTTCCTAGCACTTCCTATCATTTAATATCCATCCCTTTGGTCTTATTTACATAAGAGATGTCATTTATAGTCTATCTCTTTCTATATATGGAAAGTCAAGAAATTCTCATCGAAACATCGAGAAATTGTGCATATAGAAAACTCTAAAGAAAGAAAAAAAGGAGACCCATGCCATGATTTTCAAATCTTTTCTACCTTTTCTACTTAGTAGTCTAAGTTTCTCGATGAGGATAATTAATTCGGTCGTTGTGGTCGGACTCTATTATGGATTTCTGACCACATTCTCCATAGGTCCCTCTTAGATCTTCTTTCTCCAATCTTGGATTAGGGAAGAAGGAGATATTCGCGACTACTGGCGGTTTCATTATGGGGCAGCTCATGATCTTCATATCGATCTATTATCCACCTCTGCATCTATTCTTTCTTAGCTAAACGGGTGGAAGATCCATCCAATTTGGTTATATCATGGACTCGAAAAGCGGATCTGAATGTGACTGAAATGCACGATCTTCACAGGTATCACTTTTCACGATACCTAAAAGATGGAATAGCGATTTTCGAACCATTTCCTATACGAGAATGGTTTCCATTACTTTGAGAAATGGATTCTATATCAAACTATAGCTATTGCATTAAAGAAGAAAAGAAACTAATAGAAGTCGAAGACGCGGAATGGTAGTGAATAGAGAGAAAGATTCTTCTGATTTTCTTGTTCCTGAAAATATTCTATCTATCTCCTAGACGCCGTAGAGAATTGAGAATTTTCATGTCTTTCAATTCTCGTACTCGTAATTGGAAAGTTACGGAAGGAGGTCCATCATTTTGCAATGAAAACAACATAAAAAACTCTGGACAATTTCGAAATCAGGCCAAGCGTCTTAATACATATGCAAAAAAATTCATTATTGGCCCACCATTGATTAGAAGATTTAGCTTGTATGAATCGCTATTGGTTTGATACGAATAATGGCAGTCGTTTCAGTATGTTAAGGATACAGATGTATCCACAATTCATTTAGAGTTACTTAATAGCCTATTTCTTATACCATATCTCTATCCCGTGAAATTCTCGAGCCGAAAGATGGATGCATATGCTGTGTTTCATTTTGCTAAACGATATCAATTAAATGGTGTATCAATTCCATAAATTGGATATAGCAATAAATAAATCAGCAAAATTCTTTTATTTTAGATAGAAGAAATGTTTCTTCTATCTAAAATAAAAGAATGTACCCTTCTATCCAAATCCAATTTGCATCGATAAAATAAATCCAAATTCCAGTAGTGGATGAATAATTGCAAATTTTTGTGTGTACGAGATTAGAATAACTTCAAAATAACTGACATAATTTTTTATTTTTCCTGATCAGAAAAATACATGAAAAAGAAAGGAGGTAGAAAAATTTTGGGATTTATGGTTAAAGAAGAAAAAGAAGAAAACAGGGGTTCTGTTGAATTTCAAGTATTCAGTTTCACCAATAAGATACGGAGACTTGCTTCACATTTGGAATTACACAAAAAAGATTTTTCATCGGAAAGAGGTCTACGAAGACTTTTGGGAAAACGTCAACGTTTGCTGGCTTATTTGGCAAAGAAAAATAGAGTACGTTATAAGAAATTAATCAGTCAGTTGGATATTCGGGAGAAGTAATTTAATCGTTCGAATTTTTTTCTTATTTTATTAGTAGTCTTATAGTAGTCTTAGATTTTTCATTTTGATGAGCCTCGTTTTGAGGAATTCATGGAATAATCCATTTTCATGGAATAATGAATTAAGGAAGAAAGGATATGAGTCTACCGCTTACAAGAAAAGATCTCATGATAGTCAATATGGGCCCTCAGCACCCATCAATGCATGGTGTTCTTCGACTGATCGTTACTCTCGATGGTGAAGATGTTATTGATTGTGAACCCATATTAGGCTATTTACACAGAGGAATGGAAAAAATCGCGGAAAACCGAACTATTATACAATACTTACCTTATGTAACACGATGGGATTATTTAGCTACTATGTTTACAGAAGCAATAACGGTAAATGCACCAGAATTCTTGGAGAATATTCAAATACCCCAAAGAGCCAGCTATATTAGGGTAATTATGTTAGAGTTGAGCCGTATAGCTTCTCACTTGTTATGGCTTGGACCTTTTATGGCGGATCTAGGCGCACAGACCCCTTTTTTCTATATTTTTAGAGAGAGAGAATTGATATATGATCTATTTGAAGCTGCTACAGGTATGCGAATGATGCATAATTACTTTCGCATCGGAGGGGTAGCCGCCGATCTACCTTATGGATGGGTCGATAAATGTTTAGATTTCTGTGATTATTTTTTACGAGGAGTTGTTGAATATCAACAACTTATTACACGGAATCCCGTTTTTTTAGAACGAGTTGAAGGAGTCGGTTTTATTAGCGGAGAAGAAGCAGTAAATTGGGGCTTATCGGGACCGATGTTACGAGCTTCTGGAATACGATGGGATCTTCGTAAAGTTGATCCTTATGAGTCTTACAACCAATTCGATTGGAAAGTCCAATGGCAAAAAGAAGGGGATTCATTAGCTCGCTATTTAGTACGAATGGGTGAAATGAGGGAATCCATCAAAATTATTCAACAGGCTGTAGAGAAAATTCCTGGAGGCCCTTATGAGAATTTAGAAGTCCGACGCTTTAAGAAAACAAAGAATTCCGAATGGAATGATTTTGAATATCGATTTCTTGGTAAAAAACCTTCGCCCAATTTTGAATTGTCAAAGCAAGAGCTTTATGTAAGAGTGGAAGCTCCAAAAGGTGAATTAGGAATTTATCTGGTAGGAGATGATAGTCTTTTCCCCTGGAGATGGAAAATTCGTCCACCCGGTTTTATTAATTTGCAAATTCTTCCTCAACTAGTTAAAAAAATGAAATTGGCTGATATCATGACGATATTAGGTAGTATAGATATCATTATGGGGGAAGTTGATCGTTGAAATGATAATAGATAGGGTAGAGATAGAAACTATCAATTCTTTTTCGAAATCGGAATTATTAAAAGAAGTCTATGGACTGATATGGATTCTACCCATTTTGACCCTCCTACTGGGAATCACAATAGAAGTACTCGTAATTGTGTGGTTAGAAAGAGAAATATCCGCATCGATACAACAACGTATTGGTCCTGAATATGCTGGCCCCCTGGGACTGCTTCAAGCTATAGCCGATGGAACTAAGCTACTTTTTAAGGAGGATATCCTGCCATCCCGAGGAGATATTCCTTTATTTAGCATTGGACCTTCTATAGCAGTCATATCAATTTTATTAAGTTTTTTAGTTATCCCTTTGGGATATCGTTTTGTTTTAGCCGATCTTAGTATTGGTGTTTTTTTATGGATTGCCATTTCAAGTATTGCTCCTATTGGTCTTCTTATGGCAGGATATAGCTCAAATAATAAATATTCTTTTTCAGGCGGTCTACGAGCTGCTGCTCAATCTATTAGTTATGAAATACCATTAACTTTTTGTGTGCTAGCAATATCTCTACGTGTGATTCGTTAAAATAGGATCTTTTTCCTCCAAAATCCATTGAATATTTATCTTCCTTTTCTTATTCTCGGGTTGGTAAGTTAAACTAGATAGCTATATGAGTGAAACAAAACAACTTATTAATTTGTAGTAAAAAGAAAAAATCTCATTTCCTACGTACAAGAAAAAAGTTGAAGTAAACATAAGTAGTGTAAACTCTTTACCCCAAGGTTGAGATTTTTTGATTAGTCATCATATCTTGAAGCGGGCAAGAATAAAGGATTCGCGATATGGAATTCCATTACTAGAATATTCCGAGTTATTACTATAACTTATAATCATAAGGGGAATCCATCAAAAATTAGTGAGGGGTTAGGAACACTAAAGTACATAAAGGATTAGTAATGAGGGAATCTAAGACATTAGAGATTTTTCCTCATAAAAGGAATCATAATAAGGACTTGAAATTGGTGGAAATGATCAAGTAGTACTTTCTTCGGATTCCGATCCAGAGTATGTTCCCTTTCACTTGTTAAAGAAATAGCTATCAAGAACGAATTAATCCTTTATTCCTTTTTTCTTTTTAAGTACCCTTCCCCGGGGAAAGAAGAATAGGACAAAAGATATGGAATGCAATACAAAAAAAAGATATTTATTTATTTTTTCCTTCCTCTATTCATATTAATACAGAATTCCTCATGAATTAATGCCTAATTCTTTTCATTTATTAATTGCTATAACGAGTGTTTTATTCCAAGATTAAGTTATTACTGAACAAAGAAAAATTTTCATTATATTATAAAGGACGAGATCAATTCGGAAGCGCTTTTTCTTATTCTAGCAGACGGAATTCCTTTGGTCTAATTTAGGACTTTCCAATCGATTTTATCTTACCTAATTCTATCTATGCCCAGGGGGATAATACCGAAACGAAACAACCCTTTCCTTTTTTCTGATCATAGAGAAGCCGTATGAAGCTAAGGTTTCATGTACGGTTTTGGAATAGCGGTGGGAACTGTGATGTTATCATCGACTATGATTATCTAACAGTTCAAGTACAGTTGATATAGTTGAAGCACAGTCAAAATATGGTTTTTTTGGATGGAATCTTTGGCGTCAGCCTATAGGTTTTCTGGTTTTTCTAATTTCTTCTTTGGCAGAATGTGAAAGATTACCCTTTGATTTACCAGAAGCAGAGGAAGAATTAGTAGCAGGTTATCAAACCGAATATTCCGGTATCAAATATGGTTTATTTTATCTTGTTTCTTACCTAAATTTATTAGTTTCCTCTTTATTTGTAACAGTTCTCTACTTAGGCGGGTGGAATTTCTCTATTCCCTATATATCCTTTTTTGAATTTTTCCAAATGAATAAAATGGTTGGAATTTTGGAAATGACAATGAGTATCTTTATTACATTAACTAAAGCTTATTTATTTCTCTTCATTTCTATCACAATAAGATGGACTTTACCCAGGATGAGAATGGATCAGTTATTAAATCTTGGATGGAAATTTCTTTTACCTATTTCCCTGGGCAATCTCTTATTAACAACTTCTTCCCAACTTGTTTCACTATAAATAAGATAATACAATAACAGTAAGAATATTTTCAACACAAAAGTTCTCTCAAACAAGAGAAAGAAACATATCTTTTTCATAGATATTTAGAATATGTTCCCTATGGTAACTGGGTTCATGAGTTATGGTCAACAAACAATACGCGCTGCAAGGTACATTGGTCAAAGTTTCATAATTACCTTATCCCACACAAATCGTTTACCTATAACGATTCACTACCCTTATGAAAAATCAATTACATCGGAGCGTTTCCGGGGGCGAATCCACTTTGAATTTGATAAATGTATTGCTTGTGAAGTATGTGTTCGCGTATGCCCGATAGATCTACCCCTTGTGGATTGGAGATTTGAAAAGGATATTAAAAGGAAACAATTGCTTAATTATAGTATTGATTTCGGAGTTTGTATATTTTGTGGTAATTGTGTTGAGTACTGTCCGACAAGCTGTTTATCAATGACTGAAGAATATGAACTTTCTACTTATGATCGTCATGAATTGAATTACAATCAAATTGCTTTGAGTCGGTTACCAATCTCCATAATGGGAGATTACACAATTCAAACAATTAGGAATTCGACTCAAAGTAAAATAGACGAAGAAAAATCTTGGAATTCAAGAACGGTTACTAATTATTAGTTACTAGGATTTATCTTTTTTGTTAGAAAAATCCAATAGTTTTTTATTAACTATAAAGAAAAACGAATAACTACTGCTTATTGCAAATTATTCCTGATTTAAAATGAGAGTAGATTTTCGTGATGTCATTTCTAACTATACAACTTATATACAAAAAAATATCCTAATCCCTTTTTCCTTCCTTGAATCTTTTAGTTTTAGTCAGTTCATGAAAAATTTTATACTATTAATTTCTTCTTATCCATAATGGATTTACCTGGACCAATACATGAGATTCTTGTGCTATTTGGGGGATTTGTTCTTCTACTAGGAGGTCTAGGAGTAGTATTACTTACCAACCCAATTTATTCTGCCTTTTCGCTGGGATTAGTTCTTGTTTGTATATCCTTATTCTATATTTTATTGAATTCCTACTTTGTAGCTGTCGCACAACTTCTTATTTATGTGGGAGCTATAAATGTTTTGATCATATTTGCCGTAATGTTCGTAAATGGCTCAGAATGGTCTAAAAATAAGAATTATTGGACTATTGGAGATGGGTTCACTTCACTCGTTTGTATAACTATTCTTTTTTCACTAATGACTACTATCCCAGATACGTCATGGTATGGAATTCTTTGGACTACAAGATCAAACCAAATAGTAGAACAGGGTCTCATAAATAACGTTCAACAAATTGGGATTCATTTAGCAACTGATTTTTATCTTCCGTTTGAACTCATTTCCATAATTCTTCTAGTTTCTTTAATAGGTGCAATTACTATGGCTCGGCAATAAGAAATACTTAGAATTAGTCAAAATTCTTAGAATTTCAAATCTAAAATAAATAACTAAAGAATCACAATTTTGATTTAGTAAAACCCATCTACTGCCAACAAATACCTTCTTTTCTCTTTTGTTGTGTAACTGTTCTATTCTAATTAATGGAATCGGTTCAATTCTTGTCCTCATATTGAAATGAATCGAGATTGATAAGGAGTTAGTTAATGATGTTTGAGCATGTACTTTTTTTTAGTGTCTATTTATTTTCGATTGGTATCTATGGATTGATCACAAGCCGAAACATGGTTAGAGCTCTAATATGTCTTGAACTTATACTGAATTCAATTAATCTAAATCTCGTAACATTTTCTGATCTATTTGATAGTCGCCAATTAAAAGGAGACATTTTCGCAATTTTTGTTATAGCCCTTGCGGCTGCTGAAGCAGCTATTGGACTATCCATTCTTTCTTCCATCCATCGTAACAAGAAATCAACTCGTATCAATCAATCTAATTTTTTGAATAATTAGACATAAAATCCTCTAAACAAAGGCGCACATATAATAATAATATCAAATATTAAGATGAATAGAAATCTAATACTATTTTCTTCTATTTTCTTATTATTTTATAATATCTATTTTTTGATTAGGTTATTACATAGTATTCTTTTTTACTTATTGAATTTTTGCAATTCATTGATATTGCAATTTGAATATTGCAATAATTTATATTGAAAAGACGATAGCCAATAAATTGGCTAATTCGAATTCGTATGTACAATTCGTATAATTATGATTGTTGAAGCCAAAAATTCAAGTCTCTTGGCTCTTTTCACGCTTTATCACAAACGGATTAAGAAATATATTGCATTATTTTATTTATTTATTTGTTGAAGTTTGGATAAACCATTGCTTCGTCTGGTGTCTACAATACATATGACTCATATAGTACTAATTTCATTTTTACCAGATCGAAAATTTTTATGTTGAAAAGGCAAATTTATAGATCCAATGTCACATTCCGTAAAAATTTATGATACATGTATAGGATGCACTCAATGTGTACGAGCTTGTCCAACAGATGTATTAGAAATGATACCCTGGGATGGGTGTAAAGCCAAGCAAATTGCTTCCGCGCCGAGAACCGAAGATTGTGTGGGTTGTAAGAGATGTGAATCTGCCTGCCCAACAGATTTTTTAAGTGTCCGCGTTTATTTAGGGCCTGAAACAACCCGCAGCATGGCTCTATCTTATTGATACGTTACAAAAAACTCCACTTGAATCGTCTGATTCCTCTTTACCGAGGAAGCCTGTGCTCGCTTATTTCGAGCACGGGCTTTTCTGGTCAAAACGTATCTTCTCTTTATCACTTTATCATGAGTTATTTTCCTTGGTTAACAATACTTGTTGTTTTGCCGATATTTGCAGGTTCATTAATTTTCTTTTTACCTCATAGGGGAAACAAAATCGTTAGGTGGTATACTATATCTATTTGTTTATTAGAATTCCTTCTAATGACTTATGCATTCTGTTATCATTTCCAATTGGAGGATCCCTTAATCCAATTAAAGGAGGATTCTAAATGGATAGATGTCTTTGATTTCCACTGGAGATTGGGAATCGATGGACTTTCATTAGGATCTATTTTATTGACAGGATTTATCACTACTTTAGCTACTTTAGCAGCTTGGCCAGTTACCCGGAATTCGCGATTATTCTATTTCCTGATGCTAGCAATGTATAGTGGTCAAATAGGATTATTTTCTTCGCGAGACCTTTTACTTTTTTTTATCATGTGGGAGTTAGAATTAATTCCTGTTTACTTACTTTTATCCATGTGGGGGGGAAAGAGGCGTCTGTATTCAGCTACAAAATTTATTTTGTATACTGCAGGCGGTTCCATTTTTTTCTTAATCGGAGTTCTAGGTATGGGCTTATATGGTTCCAACGAACCAAGATTAGATTTGGAAAGATTAATTAATCGATCATACCCTGCAACATTGGAAATACTATTTTATTTTGGCTTCCTTATTGCTTATGCTGTCAAATTGCCGATTATACCCCTACATACGTGGTTACCAGATACCCATGGGGAAGCGCATTACAGTACATGTATGCTTTTAGCGGGAATCCTATTAAAGATGGGAGCATACGGATTGATTCGGATCAATATGGAATTGTTACCTCATGCTCATTATCTATTTTCCCCCTGGTTGGTAATAATAGGAGCGATGCAAATAATCTATGCAGCTTCAACTTCTCTTGGTCAACGAAATTTCAAAAAAAGAATAGCCTACTCCTCCGTATCTCACATGGGTTTCATAATTATAGGAATTGGTTCCATAACCAACATTGGACTCAATGGAGCTATTTTACAAATACTATCCCATGGATTTATTGGTGCTACACTTTTTTTCTTGGCGGGAACGGCTTGTGATAGAATGCGTCTTGTTTATCTCGAAGAACTGGGGGGGATATCTATCCCAATGCCGAAAATTTTTACCATGTTTAGTAGCTTTTCAATGGCTTCTCTTGCCTTACCAGGAATGAGCGGTTTTGTTGCAGAATTAGTAGTATTTTTTGGACTAATTACTAGTCCAAAATTTCTGTTAATACCAAAAATGCTAATTACTTTTGTAATGGCAATTGGAATGATATTAACTCCTATTTTTTTATTATCTATGTTACGCCAGATGTTCTATGGATACAAGCTATTTCATGTTCCAAACGCAAATTTGGTGGATTCTGGACCACGAGAACTCTTTCTTTTAATCTGTATCTTTTTACCAGTAATAGGAATTGGTATTTATCCAGATTTTGTTCTCTCGCTATCGGTTGACAAGGTAGAGGCTCTCTTATCCAATTATTATCCTAAATAATTTTTTTTTACTAGTCCGCTCTATATTCCATAGTGGAAAAACCAAATAATTCAGAAAAAAGTAAAAAAGTCTAATTAGATCTATCTCGAATTTTTGAGAACCCTTTGAGAAGGCGTTCAAGGGTTCTCAAATCAAACAAAAATGGAAAAACTTTCATTTCACGAAGGTTTTATGTTATGTAATCATTTAGATGGTAATGTAAATGCACCATAACTATGTAAACCTATTCCTAATAGATTGATACCAAAATAGCAGATCCAAATTATAAGAAATCCTATCGAAGCTACAAGTGCGGAATTCGTACCCTTCCAATTTGGATTTGTTCTACTATGTAAATAAATTGCGAATATGGTCCAAGTAATAAATGCCCAAGTTTCCTTAGGATCCCAATTCCAATAGGATCCCCACGCCTCATTAGCCCATACTGCTCCACAAAGAATACCTATGGTTAAAAGGGTAAACCCTAGGCTAATGACACGATAACTCCAAGAATCCAAACGCTCAATTAATTGATATTTGTAATAATTTGGAAATGAAGGAAAAGAGGTGTTTTTTAAAGCACTTCTTTTTACATAGAAATATTCAATCTCACTAAACTCACTAAAGAAAAATGTTTTATTTAAAACATTTTTTTTCTTTTCTAAAAAGAAATTGAAATTCTTTCGAAATTTAATGATTAGAAGAGCGGCAGATAATAAGGATCCGCACAAAAGAGTTGCATAGCTTAGTAACATCATACTGACATGCATCATTAACCACTGAGATTGTAGAGCAGGTACTAGTATTGTGGATTGATGCATTTCAGTTAAAAGACCCGACGTGGCAAAGCCTTGCGTTAAAATAGTACTTGGCGTAGTTATTGTGCTTAAATCATTTTTAGAGTTCTGTATCTTAGGAATCGTATGAAGAATATACAGAGCCCATGAAAGGAAGATCAATGACTCATATAAATTACTTAATGGAAAATGTCCCGAAGAAGCCCAACGAGAAACTAAGAATCCTGTTATAGAGAAAAAAGTAGCTATCATTCCTTTTTCTGACGAATCACGTAATCCCCCAAGTTCACGAACTAATAAGGTTATCAAATGAATTGTAATCACAATTGAAATGGTTGAGAAAGAGATATGAGTTAGTATATGTTCTAAAGTTGCAAATAGCATAAGGAGAAGGTCCCATTACAAAATTGGAAATTTCGAATTGAATCCATTTTCTAATCTATTGTATTCTTTTTCGAGAATGCCGCCACTCGGACTCGAACCGAGATGCTTGAGCACTGCTTCCTAAGAGCAGCGTGTCTACCAATTTCACCATGGCGGCTAACTTTAAATAATAGGGAAGTTAAAAGAATAATAGTTATTTTCTCGCAAATCGTCGAGATTGGGAGAGTCCATAGAATTTAGGAACATTAGAATCTTCATTAAAATGGACTTCGTTTGGTAGTATCATTGGGGATTTTTTTAACAATAAACTCTTGCTTTGCCCAATAGAAACAAAGCTTGAAAGAGTTGGAACTGTTTTTTCTCAGTTGCAATATAGAACTCATTTTTTTCTAATTAGTTTCTCATTGAAATAAAAAAAAATCTTTCAATCTATCCATTAGAATTTCTATAATTTCATCATTAAATACAAAGAATTTTGGATTTTAGCAAAATTTCTAGAATGAAAGCCTTTATGCTCTTATTAATATGATTTACCAAGCCTAAACCTATTTTTTTGTGGATTTTTGATAAGATAGGTAAAAGTTGTAAGTCCTATTGCAAGAATACTCTACTTTTCATAATAGAATCCTCATATTTTATTATGAGGATTCTATTATGAAAAGTTCGTTGATAGGAAAAGAATACTTAGGACACAGTATACCAAAAACTTTTGTTCTATATATCAGAGGGGTTAGTTCTAAGAATATTGTACCGAGGAATTCGACACATAAAAGTACATTCATTAATTAATCCGAATTATTCATTTTAAATAATTGGAATTTCTTTGGGATAGGTCAATTCAGATTATTCCAAAACCAGATTATTTGTTTGTTTGTTGCCCAGAAAAACCCTTTGGTTTTGGATGCTCGCTACCGCTGGAAAATGATCTTGATTTTGCTAAAGAATAAGATTGTACTATGGAAAAATAAGTCTTTTTCTTCCAAAGATTTTTACGAATACGCTTTTTTGACATCGAAGTACGTTTTTTTGGAACTGCCATTCAAAAAGGAGATTACTTTTTTTCTAGTTGTATGTGAAAGACATCTATTGCCGCAAATCAATCCTTCTTTCTGTTTTTTCTTAGTATTTATACTTTTTCTTAGTATTTATACTTAGATACTGAACTGAAATTCTGAATTCTTTTTTACTTGATTTTCTCTAATGCGGATAAGACAAGAATTTTTTAGCATATTTTTCATATATATTTTATACTTTGTTTTAATAATATAGAATATATACAAAGGTTTTCTATTTAAATTAAATCAATTTATATATTAAGTATACTCCATATATAGATCTACGGCCTATCCCCCATATAAGATGGGGGGATAAAAGGAAGGGAAAATTCAAATAGTTAATTAAGTTCAGAATGGTATTCCATAATGGAATTCCAATCAAAACAAAAAAAAATACTTAGTCTCTTAAATAAGACATTCTAAAACTTAGGTAATTCTAGTCATTAGGATTTCAGTTCTATATGAAGTAAGGAATATTCGATAATTTCCTATAAACATAGGTTTTCATTGGAATTCAATCCATCAGTTACGAAACATGAGAGCTGCTTCATCTTCATTTTAATAGAAAGAAATACAAAAATGAATAGAAAGTAAAATGATTCAATCCTTTTTTGTATTTTAACAAATATCCTTCTTTAGGTAATAACTAGGTAACAAAGTTATTTAATTAACTTTTTGAATTTAACCAAGTAAACCCATTCTTCATTTTTGATTATTTCAATGAGAGAAATTTGGAAAAATGAAGAATTCCAGTATTTTGTCTTATTCTTATTTTTTGGAATTCCTTCAGAAAGAGATAAGAATTGGTTTGGTGAATCGGAAACAATTTTATTTTATAGAAAAATTTCAAGTAAAAATTGCAATTTCTTTTCTTATGGAACATACATATCAATATGCATGGGTAATCCCTCTTCTCCCACTTCCAGTTATTATGTCAATGGGGTTTGGACTTATTCTTATTCCGACAGCAACAAAAAATCTTCGTCGCATATGGGCTTTTCCTTGTGTTTTACTCTTAAGTATAGCTATGGTATTCTCAGTTCACCTATCTATTCAACAAATAAATGGAAGTTCTATCTATCAATATCTATGGTCTTGGACCGTCAATAATGATTTTTCCTTAGAATTTGGATACTTGATCGACCCGCTTACTTCTATTATGTTAATACTAATTACTACTGTAGGAATCCTCGTTCTTATTTATAGTGACGATTATATGTCTCACGATGAAGGATATTTGAGATTTTTTGTTTATATAAGTTTTTTCAATACTTCCATGTTGGGATTGGTTACTAGTTCCAATTTGATACAAATTTATTTTTTTTGGGAACTTGTGGGAATGTGTTCCTATTTATTGATAGGCTTTTGGTTTACACGGCCAATTGCAGCGAGTGCTTGTCAAAAAGCTTTTGTAACTAATCGTGTAGGGGATTTTGGTCTGTTATTAGGAATTTTAGGTTTTTTTTGGATAACAGGTAGTTTAGAGTTTAGGGATTTGTTCAAAATAGCTAATAACTGGATTCCTAATAATGGGATTAATTCCTTACTTACTACTTTGTGTGCTTTTTTATTATTCCTTGGTGCAGTTGCGAAATCTGCACAATTCCCTCTTCACGTATGGTTACCCGATGCTATGGAAGGACCCACTCCCATTTCGGCTCTTATACACGCAGCAACTATGGTTGCTGCGGGGATTTTTCTTCTAGCTCGACTTCTTCCTCTTTTCATATCCCTACCTTTAATAATGAGTTTCATTTCTTTAGTAGGTACAATAACACTCTTCTTAGGAGCTACTTTAGCTCTTGCTCAGAGAGATATTAAAAGAAGCTTAGCCTATTCTACAATGTCTCAATTGGGTTATATGATGTTAGCTCTAGGTATAGGTTCTTATCAAGCTGCTTTATTCCATTTGATCACTCATGCTTATTCGAAAGCTTTATTGTTCTTGGGATCCGGATCCATTATTCATTCAATGGAACCTCTTGTTGGATATTCACCAGATAAAAGTCAGAATATGGTTCTTATGGGTGGTTTAAGAAAATACGTTCCAATTACAAGAACTACTTTTTTATGGGGTACGCTTTCTCTTTGTGGTATTCCACCTCTTGCTTGCTTCTGGTCCAAAGATGAAATCCTTAGTAATAGTTGGTTGTATTCACCCTTTTTTGGAATAATAGCCTCTTTTACTGCAGGATTAACTGCGTTTTATATGTTTCGGATATATTTACTTACTTTTGATGGGTACCTGCGTGTTCATTTTCAAAATTACAGTAGCACTAAAGAGGGTTCGTTGTATTCAATATCCTTATGGGGAAAAAGGATACCCAAAGGAGTGAATAGAGATTTCATTTTATCAACAACGAAGAGTGGAGTTTCTTTTTTTTCACAAAATAGATCCAAAATTCATGGTAATACAAGAAATAGGATAGGGTCCTTTAGTACTTCCTTTGGGGCTAAAAACACTTTTGTCTATCCTCATGAAACGGGAAATACTATGCTATTCCCTCTTTTTATATTACTGCTTTTTACTTTGTTCATTGGATCCATAGGAATCCATTTTGATAATGGAGTAATGGATAATGGAATAGCGGAGTTAACCATATTATCAAAGTGGTTAACTCCCTCAATAAACTTTTTCCAGGAAAGTTCTAATTCTTCCATAAATTCATATGAATTTATCACTAATGCAATTTCTTCTGTAAGTCTAGCTATGTTTGGTCTATCCATAGCATATATCTTCTATGGATCTGCTTATTCCTTTTTTCAGAATTTGGATTTAATAAATTCTCTTGTAAAAGAGGGTCCGAAAAAGTTTTTTTCGGATCAAGTAAAAAAAAAGATATACAGTTGGTCATATAATCGTGGTTATATAGATATTTTCTATACTAGGGTCTTTACCCTGGGTATAAGAGGATTAACTGAACTAACGCAGTTTTTCGATAAGGGTGTCATTGATGGAATTACCAATGGAGTAGGTCTTGCTGGTTTTTGTATAGGAGAAGAAATTAAATATGTAGGGGGAGGGCGAATATCGTCTTATTTATTCTTTTTTTTATGTTATGTATCCGTGTTCTTATTCTTTTTTCTTTCTTAACTTAAGGAATTCCCCCGGCTCCTGCCTAAAGAGCCCCCTTATTCCCCTTCCTATCTTCTTCCCCCATCTCTCCCCCTTTTCTACCATCTCTCTCTTTTTCTATTTTCTATCTCCCTCATT